ACATATATTAGTTTAGTCAACTCCAGAGTTGACCGATGAATCTGTTGATTCAAAAGTGCGACATGGGTAAATGTCACAAATGATGAATTGATTTCTTACTTATGTTACTCTATTTTTGTTAGTATCGTCTATAATAATAGATGAATCAAACATTTTCAATTGAATTTATCCTTTCAATTGGTTGGTATTTTTGCTTATCCTCGTATCTTTCAAAAATTGAAACTTAGGGAAGTGCTTTATAAACATATGTATAAAAAGAACATATTTCATTTAGCCTTTTCATGCCTACTATAACTAGTTATTTTGGTTTTCTACTAGCAGCTTTGACTATCACCTCAGCTCTATTTATCGGTCTGAGCAAGATACGACTTATTTGAAATTAATTAAATGAACAATTCATAAAAAAAATCTTTCTATGGCAGTTCATATCTTCTACAGTTACTTAACGTATCAATTTCCAATTCTTGGTCATTGAGATTTATAGTCAATACAGATTAATATTTAAGGATAAATATTACCTCCCCTTTCCCCTTTCAAACAAATTGAAATGATTGAAGTTTTTCTATTTGGAATCGTCTTAGGTCTAATTCCTATTACTTTGGCCGGATTATTCGTAACTGCATATTTACAATACAGACGTGGTGATCAGTTGGACCTTTGATTAATTAACATCTCTTTTTTGATTGACCTCCTACTTCCTTTAATCCGCGGGAGGTCAAATTTAGATTGCTGTTCAATTATTTAAGTGTAATTTTCGACCTAACGCGATTAACAAGAACACAGAATCACGCTCTGTAGGATTTGAACCTACGACATCGGGTTTTGGAGACCCACGTTCTACCGAACTGAACTAAGAGCGCCTTATTATCATTATCACAATAAAGATTTTGTGACCCCAATTAATCTTGCATATATATCATAAAATTAAAGATTTATTATGTATGTCCAATTTATCTCAATTGATCCCTCGTTACTGCTCATAAGATAAGTAATAGGTAGGGATGACAGGATTTGAACCCGTGACATTTTGTACCCAAAACAAACGCGCTACCAAGCTGCGCTACATCCCTTTCAATTGGTCTACAGTGTCATTGTAGAGAATCCCTGTCTTGTTTTCCACATCTTTACTTCCTCCATTGATATACAAAAATTCTCTTTTCATTTCTTCTTTTTGGTCTCATATATCATATAACAAACATATAATATATTAAAAGACTTATATTATATAAAGTATGAAATAAATATGAAACCTACCATAAAAAATTAATATTTTTTAGTAATTTCAGGTAGAAATATCTTTTTTGTACATTTTAATTTTAATTAGGGACTCCGCGTACAAATACAGGCGGTCAGTCATTAACTACATATACACATCTGGTCATATATGTATTACCATTATGTATTACAAATTACAATAAAATTACAATAACGAATAAAGAAAGAGGAGTTTTTCAAATGCGAGATCTAAAAACATATCTCTCCGTGGCACCGGTAGTAAGTGCTTTATGGTTCGGGTCTTTGGCAGGTTTATTGATAGAGATCAATCGTTTTTTTCCGGATGCGTTGATATTCCCCTTTTTTTCATTTTAGTTATTGATATGAGAAGGGGGAAGAAGATTAGAGATACAATCAAATCTCTGTAACTAATCCCTACCCTTGCCTTCTTTTTTTCTTTGTTTTTTTTTTTTAGAATAACTTATTCTAAAAAAAAAAAAACAAAGAAAAAGCGGTTTCGCCCTCAGTGAAACTATGAACCCGGGCCCAGGCTCAAATTAATATTAATATAATAATAGAGTGGAAATGAAAATGTGATGGTTGGGGCAACTATATCATACAAGATACTTAACTGAAAATACTGTACGGCAATTCTTAATTATAAATATAGTTAGAAATCATTATATTACTTATTATTACTATATTGATTGCAACGAAATCTTTCTTTTATAATTTGATTTCGAGTTACCTGCTTCTATTTTTTTTTGTCCTTTATTCTTCCTTGCTTCGGATCGGAAAATTAAAGAATTGAGTGAATCATAAACCAAAGGAGGTTCATGGCCAAGGGTAAAGATGTCCGAGTAACAGTTATTTTGGAATGTACCAGTTGTCTTCGAAATCGTGTTAATAAGGAATCAACGGGCATTTCCAGATATATTACTCAAAAGAATCGACACAATACGCCTGGTCGATTGGAATTGAGAAAATTCTGTCCCTGTTGTTACAAACATACGATTCATGGGGAGATAAAGAAATAGATCGAATCGACCGCTCGTGTGTCAGTCTTCCAAGGAAGGTGAAAAATTACATATTATATATAACATATATTTATTTAAATATAAACAAACCCAATCCTATTTCTTAATTCTACATCATGTTTGATCCGATCGAAATAGGATTGGGATTTTCAGGATAAGGAATAAACAAACCATGGATAAATCCAAGCGAATCCTTCTTAAATCCAAGCGATCTTTTCGTAGGCGTTTGCCTCCGATCCAATCGGGGGATCGAATTGATTATAGAAACATGAGTTTAATTAGTCGATTTATTAGCGAACAAGGAAAAATATTATCTAGACGGGTAAATAGGTTGACCTTAAAACAACAACGATTAATTACTATTGCTATAAAACAAGCTCGTATTTTATCTCCGTTACCTTTTCTTAATAATGAGAAACAATTTGAAAGAAGCGAGTCAACTCGTAAGAAAAAAAAAAAAATTGGAGAAGAATAAATATTTTTTATTGAACGTGTTTCTTCATTTTGATGACTTTATCATATTTTATCATACTAATTTCTACTCTACCTTCCCAGAGTTCATTCTCCAGGGAACTCCATTTAAACTATTCCAACGGATTCCTTCCAATCTCTTTATTTTATGATCTCGTTGGAAATCATATAAAGACAACTCTTATTTAATATAGCTATTTGTGCAAGTATTTTACGATTAAGAAGCAACTGTCTCTTGTACAGATTGTGTATTAATTTGCTATAACTAAAGTATACTTTATTCTCGCGAATTACTGCATTTATCCGAGTGATCCACAAACGACGAAAATCTCTCTTTTGTCTACCTCTATCCCGATGAGCCGAAACCAAGGCTCTTATTTTCTGTTGAGTAATAGTACGAGTAAGTCTTGAATGAGCCCCTCGAAAGGTTGATGCAAATAAACGGATTTTTGTTCTACGTCTTCGAGCTATATACCCTCGTTTAATTCTGGTCATTGAATAAATGAAACTTTGATGAATAACTAATCGATTTCCTTTCTTTCAGTTATTCTCTTCCCGTGTCCTAGTCTATTAATAACAAAACGGATTCTTCCAATGTATAAAATAAAAATTCCAATGGCTTTTGCTATTATAACCTTCCCGACCACGATTTTTTCTTTTTTTCTAGGCATTTCACCTATAAAAAAAAAATTGTATTGATACTAGGTATTAAAAACACATAGTAAATAAAAAAGTAATAAATATAAATGGATATAGTGGGTTCCATCGTTTCTATGGTTACTTCTTAAACGGTGAGGTCTTCTCTATACACCGGAGCCCTTCTTTCTTTCATTTAATCAATGTTATTGTTAACTTGTACAGTTCAAACTCTTTGGCTCTACCCATAATTATCCAGTACTAGGTCTTTCACAACGAGATCCACTTATACAGTAACGGTATTTAATTATGAAGATTAGCTGGGTAGCTGACCCTGTTAGTCCGTTCTTGCAAGAGTAAGGCAGAATTTTTCTGCTTTTTAAAATAGGATTTCCCCTGCTTAATGGATACCATTTGCTATCAATGGAGAATTCTTTCTCATCTTAAATTTTAAATTTTTAAATTGAGGTGATTGGATTTGCACCAACGGAAACCATACATTTGATACCATAATAGAAGGATAGATCTTTTTTATTTTTAGATATTGACTGGAGTTCTTCCATTCTATCCTATTCACTGGTATTGATCGTTGATACTGGATCAATTGTTTTCTTTCTTTTGTCCTAGCCCATGATCTGAACGAGTCGCACATACACCCTAGTACATGTTCCTCGTCGTTGAGGACATCCCCCAAGAGCGGGGGATTTCGTGACATTTCTGATTGGCTGTCTTGTGTTTCTAATAAGTTGTTTAATAGTTGGCATGTTGAATCATATACATAATGGGCTGGTTTAGATCGATCTTAACCGGATGCTTATGAATTATTTTATTTCTATATTAATAGATTAATGAGATTAATTAATAGATTAATGAGATTAATTAATAGAATATTAAATAATAGAATATTAAATCCGGTAAGAAGATAAAATCTCAAATAACGAATTCGTGTGAAATCCTTGTTATTTTTTCTTTTTTATTCAGTCGCTACAAGATCAACAATTCCATGAGCTTGGGCTTCTATTGCTGACATAAAAACATCTCTTTCCATGTCTTCGGATACAACCCATAAGGGTTTGCCTGTCCTTTGTGCATAAACCCTTGTGAGGGTTTCGCGCAGCTTCAGTAGTTCTTCCGCTTCCAAGATAAATTCTCCCGTCTGTGCCTCATAAAAAGAGGCAGCAGGTTGGTGGATCATTACCCTGATGATATAACATAATAAATGTTTATTCTATCTCGCATAATGAAAGGTGAAGAGATAAAGAATAATAATAAAAAAAGATATAATTGAACAACCGTACAGGCATCTTCTTTTGCGCATTGCATACGGCTCTATAATGGAATTCACTTTTTTTTTACCTTACTTACACTTACATGGAAAAATTTTTAAATAAATAAATATAAATTAAATTTAAATATAGGGTCTATCAGACTCAGGTTGGTAAATGATCCAATAACCACCCTTCTTTTTGGAGTAGTTCAAAAATACTATGATGGCTCCGTTGCTTTATATATTTATTTCGTTTGTTATTTAGCAATCCCAAAGTTTCTTTTTTTTTTTTCAAATAAAAAAAACAAGATTTTTTTATTTTCATATTCTTTCATAACATAAATATTGTTAAGATTAAGAGCTCCCGGTGTGAA